TCGAAGAAGTCCATTATGAAAAGAGAAAGGGGTTTAAAATAGACACATTGATTCCTTTTTGCTTATATGATTTTTGTTTGGTGAACTGTATGCATCAAAAGGTGCATGTACGGCTCTTAAGGAAAAAAATGGAATCCTAATCAATCGACTTTATCGAGAAAGATTACTTTTTTTAGGTCAAGAGGTTGATAGTGAAATATCGAATCAACTTATTGGTCTTATGGTATATCTCAGTATCGAGGACAATAATAAAGATTTGTATCTGTTTATAAATTCTCCGGGGGGGTGGGTATTCCCCGGAATAGCTATTTATGATACTATGCAATTTGTACAATCAGATGTACAGACAGTATGTATGGGATTAGCCGCTTCAATGGGATCCTTTATTTTGGCAGGAGGAGAAATTACCAAACGTCTAGCATTCCCTCACGCTTGGCGCCAATGATTCTTTTATTTGAGAAAATATATATATAAAGACTATACCTTCGCCATAAAAACATTTAATAAGTAATAATAGCATGGTATTTCGAATTCCATATGCAAATTTTTGTTTTTTAAACCATTCGATTATATATAGAAAGAGTAGTATGAAAAAGAGGGTATTTAGAATTTTATCTGATCTATCAGTAACCTAGTTTAATTTTAGTGTCACAGACTTTTTTGTTTTTTTTTTTTCATACCAGAAAGCTTTTAACAATTTTTATTTTAATTAGAAGAAAACATAACATACGAAAAAAAAGAAACTTTCGGATTGTTGAATAACAAACAAAATGAAATAAAAAAACAACGGAACCATCATAGTATTTTTAAATATATCTATCTATTCAATTCAAAAATAAAAAAGAAAGTTGGTTATTGTATTGTTTATTATTAAAGGATCTAGATCCAAAAGACCCGGTAGATTTTTTACTTCTTTTTTCTTTGATGGAAGAAAAAAAAATAAATTTATAAACGGAGAAAAAAATTTATCAAAGAAAAAAGACTCTATCGATAGAGGAAAAAAAGAAATTGTATACGTGGAAAAGCCGTATGCATCAATACGCAGAAAATGCTTGTACGGTTTTTGAATCTTATTTTTGCTCATTTATTTTCTTATTTTTATTTATCCCTTTTACCTTTGTTTGGGGAATAAAGAAAATCTTTACCAATATAGGAGAAATCTTTATCAAGATAAGGGAAACACTTATTAAGTTATATAATCAGGGTAATGATCCACCAACCCGCTAGTTCTTTTTATGAGGCACAAACGGGAGAATTTATCCTGGAAGCGGAAGAACTACTGAAATTGCGTGAAACTATCACAAGAGTTTATGTACAAAGAACGAGCAAACCTTTATGGATTATATCCGAAGACATGGAAAGGGATGTTTTTATGTCAGCAGCAGAAGCCCAAGCTCACGGAATTGTAGATCTTGTAGCAGTTGAATAAAAAATGAGTGGCAAGGATTAAAAAATACAGGATTTAAAATTTCATTTTTTAATCTTATTACTACTAGAATATCTCTATTAATTAATCTATTAATAGAATATAAGTAATTCAGAATCACCGGGTTAGGATTGATCTAAACCTGCTCATTATGTATATATACGACTTACTATGCCAACTATGAAACAACTTATTAGAAACACAAGACAGCCAATCCGAAACGTCACAAAATCCCCAGCTCTTCGGGGATGTCCTCAGCGCCGAGGAACGTGTACCAGGGTGTATGTGCGACTCGTTCAGATCATATACGAAGAAAAAACCAATTGAATTTTTTCAGTATTGGCGATCGTGTGAATGGAGTTTTTCCATTCACATTATCTTAACTTAAAAACATATATATGTTAATAATATATATATTCTTCTATCATATATCAAATTTATGGTTTCGATTGGTGCAAACCCAATAACCTTAATTTTCAATTTAAGATGATAAAGACTTTACCATTGGTAACAAATAGTTAAGTTACCCATTAAGCGGAGAAAATACTATTTCAATTAAAGAGAAATTATGTCCTTAATTAATGAATTTTGCAAAAACGGAATAAGAGGGTCAGCTACCCAGCAAATTTTCATACTTAAATACCGTTACTGTATAACTAGATTTCGTTGTGAAAACCTATTTACTAGATATTGGATGGGTAGAGCCAAAGAGTGTGAACTGTACAAGTTAACAATAACATTGATTAAATGAATATAAAATGAAAACAAAAAAGGCTCTGGTGTATAGAGAGGACCTAGCCGTTTATAAACAAATCATAGAAACGACGGAACCCACCATTTTTTTATCTATGTCCTATTTCATTCACTATTACTATGTTTTTTGATACCTAGTATCAATAAAATTTCTTATTTTGAGGTTCAATATTTAGAAAAAAAAAAGAAAAAAAATCGTGGTTGGGGAGGTTATAGTAGCAAAAGCCATTGGAATTTTTTTTTATACATTGGAAGAATCCTTTTTTGTTATTAATAGACTAGGAAGAAGAAAAGAATAACTGAAAGAAAAAATCCAATAGTTATTCATCAAAGTCTCATTTATTCAATGACCAGAATTAAACGAGGATATATAGCTCGGAAACGGCGGACAAAAATTCGTTTATTTACATCAAGCTTTCGCGGAGCTCATTCAAGACTTACTCGAACTATTACTCAACAGAAAATTAAAGCTTTGGTTTCGGCTCATCGGGATAGAGATAGGAAAAAAAGAGATTTTCGCGGTTTATGGATTAGTCGAATAAATGCAGTAATTCGCCAGAATCCAGAAATATATTATATTTATAGTAATTTTATATGTAATCTATACATGAGGCAATTGCTTCTTAATCGTAAAATAGTTGCACAAATAGCTATATTAAAAGAGAATTGTCTTTTTATGATTGCCAACGATATCATAAAAACCAAAAATCCCCGGAGACTTTACTCCGGGAAGGTATAGAATAGAAATTTGTTTATTTTGATAGCTTTATCATATGAATTTTTATCATATGATAAAACTATCAAAATAAACAACCACGCTTAATAAAATAAAAAAATTCTTATTTGTCAGCGATTATCTTTTTTCTTACAACATAACAACCCAAATTGAATTGTCGTAGTTTTCGAACAAAACATTAATCCATGTTTAATTTGAATCTAAATTCAAATTTTATTTCGAATTATTAATTTCTATTTTTTTTTTTAACAGTAGTAGTTCTAGCGGTCGACTCGCTTTTTTCAAATTGTTTTTCATTATTAAGAAAAGGTAACGAAGATAAAATACGAGCTTGTTTTATAGCAATCGTAATTAATCGTTGTTGTTTTAAGGTCAATCTATTTACGCGTCTGGATAATATTTTTCCTTGTTCACTAATAAATCGACTAATTAAACCCATGTTTTTATAATCAATTCGGTCCCCCGATTGGATCGGGGGCAAACGCCTACGAAAAGATCGCTTGGATTTAAGAAAGAGTCGCTTTGATTTTTCCATGGTTTGTTTATTCCTATTCCAAAAATCACATTTATTACAACAAAGGATTTCTTTTTTTATTCTTATTTTTTTTAATATATGTTCTTATATAATGATGTATGTATATAATTCAACTATAAATTATCGAATATATATAGATCATTTTACATGTTATGTTCTTTGGTTGGAAGGGTAACACACAAGCGATTCATTTGCTCTTTTGCTCTATTTCTTTATTTCTGCATGAATTATATGTTTGCAACAACGGGGGCAGAATTTTATCAATTCCAATCGACTAGGCGTATTGTGTCGATTTTTTTGAGTAATATATCTAGAAATACCCGTTGATTCCTTATTAACAGTCTTTTGATCACAACCGGTGCACTCCAAAATAACAGTTACTCGGATATCTTTACCCTTGGCCATGAACCTCCTTTGGGTTTTTAATTTACTTAACTCTTCTATTTTCGGATTTGAATCTAAGAAAAGAACGAAAAAAAAATAGAAATGCAAAATTAGAAATAAAATTATGAAAGATTTCGTTCCAATCAATATTAATATAGTACAAAAATAATACAATGATTTCGGACTATATTCGGTTTCAATTGCAATACATACAGTATTTCGTTTTTTGAAGTATTTTTTATAATATTGTTGCCCCACCCTAGCCATTCCATTTCAATTTCCGGTTTCACTCTATTATTAATAGAAATAAATGGAATTGAATTAATAATTCAATTCCATTGAAGACTGGGCCAGATCCCGCGTTTCACTGCGAATTTCAATGAGGCCGAATTAACCTTTATTCTTTATCTTTCTTAACTTATTCTATTTAAATTCTATAAAAAAGAAGAAATGAAGAAGAGGAGATTAATTACATATATTTAATTTGATCCATAATTTTCTTCAACCCTTCGCGTGTCAATAACTAGAAGGAAAAAAAGGGAAATATCAATGCATCTGGAAAAAAACGATTGATCTCTATCAAGAGACCCGCCAAAGCCCCGAACCATAGAGTACTTACTACTGGTGCCACGGAAAGATATGTTTTTAGATCTCGCATTTCAAATCCTCCTTTTTTGAAGTATTTTTTTTATTGTATATAGATTATATATATTTATTATTTATTTAATATTCTTTTTCTATAGAATATTATTTATTTTTAGAATATTTTTTTGTTTTTCATATTCTATTGTATATTATAGTACAGGAAACTAAAAAAAATGGCAGAATAATTAATAATAATTAATATAATATATATCAACAGAGAAAAGAAAAATGTGGAAAACAAGACAAAGATTCTTTACAATAACACTAGAAACAAATAGAAAAGGGATGTAGCGCAGCTTGGTAGCGCGTTTGTTTTGGGTACAAAATGTCACGGGTTCAAATCCTGTCATCCCTATCCCTAACTATTACTTATCATATGATATTGCTTATTATATGAGCAATAAAACGGGACCAATTGAAGACGAATTCCAATTGGACATACATACTTAATATCTATATGTATATATTAATATATTGATATAGTATATGCATGCAAAATGTATTGGGATCATGTAAAATAA